TTGCCCCTAATTTTTATGAAATACAAGATGCTCATTGAATAATCAGAAACTCATCTTCACTTCTACAACTCCAGATATTCAAAGAATATCTGTACGTTCTTTTTTTTTTATAGATCAAAGAGCTGAAGTTTCATTCATTTCATATATTATGGATAAGCTAAAAAAAAGAAATTCTAAACTAAATATAAATATATAAATAAAAAAAAAAAAAAACAATTAAATTTAGAGGGATTCAGTACGATTTGCAATTTTTGAAAGATACTTTTTTCATATGAGCTGAGTCAATAGGATGAAAGAGTTAATGATGCAGAACTATGTACCGCGCACATCACTTAGATGGGGTCCAGAAAAACCCGTAAAGTAACAACACAGGGGGAAATAAATAGAATATGAAAAGAAAATCGAAAGAAATGAATGCAAGGGGATCATATTCTATTTGTATTATATCTGAGATGAATCTTGGCTATTCGTACCCCCCAACTCCCCTAGACCAGGCTTGGGGTCTTTCAATTACTTGTAATATAGAAGAAGTAGTACCATTCTTTGTGAACGAGAGGAGACACAGTATGAACAAATAAATAAAAAGAAGAGGCAATAAAATATATTTCTTTTACATACTTTAGATACTCTTTACTCATCTATAAATATTCTATATTTATTAAATATAGACTCTATTTATTAAATAGAAAGGGGTATCTTATCTCTCCAGCCGCCACTTAGATGGATAAATATGTATCATGATCTATACTATTAATGAACATGTATGTCGACCAATTTGTAGAATAGATACTCATACAAATAACCCATGTGCCAGGAACCAGATTTGAACTGGTGACACGAGGATTTTCAGTCCTCTGCTCTACCAGCTGAGCTATCCCGACCATTCACGACGCATCATCCTCATTTTAATAGATGACTTGGGTCTATGTCAATTAAAAAGACGAAAAGGGGATTACAAAGTGTTATCCAGGCCTTGGTGGAATTTCTTAGATCTTAAAAAAAAAGACTTTGTAAGTTTCAGTACAGTACGGGCGATAATATGATCATTCCAATTTACAATCGGGGTTACTTGCTCAATGATGTTCATTTGTATGTGTATCATATATACCACAAGGCTTGTGAAAAGAAAAAAATTAATGAATGAGAAACATAATGAACTTTGAACCGATAACGAAATGAGAGTATAGGATAAAAAATTAGGGAATCAACTGGGCCTTTTTGGGGATAGAGGGACTTGAACCCTCACGATTTCTAAAGTCGACGGATTTTCCTCTTACTATAAATTTCATTGTTGTCAATATTGACATGTAGAATGGGACTCTATCTTTATTCTCGTCCGATTAATCCATTTTTCAAAAGATCTATCAGATTACGATGGAGTAAATGATTTGATCAATGAATATTCCATTTTTTTTTTTACTTGGAATCGATTCACAACAATTCTTTCATTTTTCATATAAACATATAAAAAAAAAAATATTCGGGTCGTCATTAATCATTTGGTTTGGAGATAGTATTTCAGTACGTATACGTATATATAGGTTTATTCTTCATCCTTTCTGGAGTTTCGATGGAAGGATTCCTTTACTAACGCATCGCAGCCAACTCCATTTGTTAGAACAGCTTCCATTGAGTCTCTGCACCTATCCTTTTTTATTATCACTTTCTGAATACTTGTTTGTTTTCAGAAAACAGGATTTGGCTCAGGATTGCCCATTTGTAATTCCAGGGTTTCTCTGAATTTGAAAGTTATCACTTGGTAGGTTTCCATACCAAGGCTCAATCCAATTAAGTCCGTAGCGTCTACCAATTTCGCCATATCCCCACCCTTTTTGTGATTAGGGTCTTGATGCCGCTCTTCTTTATTCGTTTATTTATATTAGGCCGGAACCGTTGAATTCATTAGATAGCAGTTCCATATTGGAAAGCGTTTTCTCCTGTTTGGGTTTATTGTCTATCTTCTTTCATCTCTATCGGTGGTCCAATAAGAAAAGATTCTATCAGTTCCGTATTCGAAATTCAATTCAATATAGATGGATATATACCACATATACCACATGTATATTATGTATACACATATATTATGTATATTATTATATATAATAATGTTATACATAAATATATTATTATATATGCTAATATGCTATGCCCCTATGTTCTATCATTTTTAGCGTGTAATTTTGAATACTTGAACGGTCGATTCGTTTTTTTTTTTTGTCTTAGCTTTCACCTTTCCGAATGAAAACACCAGAATGTTTCATCATGATCGGGATTGCGTTTATATGGATTGCACTTTTCTTTTTCATTTTTTTCTTCTCCTTTTCTTAGGGCAGACCCTATATAACAATAACATAAATAACATAAAAAAAAGAACTAAAAAGGAATTTTTTTATTATAATATTATTTATATTTGAATGTTATAATCAAAATAATAATTACAATATTACAATGTCATTTTAATTCAAAAAAAAAATCTTACTATCTAATTAAGATATTGATT